ATCATTCAATGGGTCAGGTCCACTTACTTTTTCTTTATTTAGAATTTGATAGTGGGTGTTATAAGAACATTGGAGAAATAAGAACACCTTGGTTTGTCGATTAATAATAGGAATTGTATATATAGAGTATTATAGAATATTTCTGTTATGTCCCAGGACAAAAAATTTGTGAATAATGAGACATGAGGAGGACTACTATGTCACTACAGGTGGACTACTCCTAATACGTGCAATTAGTCATTTTGCTAATCAATAAATGTTCAACTTCCTAACTTAAAGTCAGAATAATAAGAATTCGTTATAATGGTGGTTATCCTTTTCTTTTTATAAAAAATAATAGAGATATTTTCCGCTGAAAAACGAAGGCTAAAACTTGAGTTTAGTGGAAAAAAAAGCCCTTTATCAGATTTGAACCGATGACTTACGCCTTACCATGGCGTTACTCTACCACTGAGTTAAAAGGGCCGTTTTATTCAATTCATGAATTAGCCATTTTTTTTTCATTATGAGTCTACTGCATATATGTATATATGTACTATATGTACATAATATATACGTATATGCATAGGAGTTCATTCAGGAACAATAAATTGGATTTACTCCAAAATAAGATTATTATTTTGAATTAAAAAAAAAAAAATTCTAAAAAATCATAACATAAAAGAAAGTAGGAAAGATTTTTTGGATCTAGTCATACCATTAGACTATATTGACAATTCCAAAAAACTGCTCATACTATCATCATAGTATGATGATGGTCGGGCGTATATGCCCCTATCGTCTAGTGGTTCAGGACATCTCTCTTTCAAGGAGGCAGCGGGGATTCGACTTCCCCTGGGGGTAGGGTACTATGAAAGGAAGTTGATCATAGATTATCGATAAGCCTAGAATGAATTCTTCCTGGGTCGATGCCCGAGTGGTTAATGGGGACGGACTGTAAATTCGTTGGCAATATGTCTACGCTGGTTCAAATCCAGCTCGGCCCAATAATTCACCGCTCCATGAATATGATATAACCAATTTGTCTTCCATAAATGGAAATGCCTAATCCGTAGAAATAAAGAGAAAGGATCAATTTTTTTTCTCTATCCCTATTTTTCTCTTTCTGATCTTTCTAAGGATCTAATTCATGATACTTTACTTAATTAAGTAAAGTATCATGAAAAGCAAACAAAAAAGTTTAGTTCTTTTTTCTGATTGATTATCCACTTTTGGCCGTAAAATAATTATTGGTTACTAGTAATCCGTGTCACTCTCACTATAGCCCATATTATATGTGGATATGATATCAGTATATCATTCCTGTCTTTCTTACAATACGACGACTAGGACTAGAATGTTCTTATGATTACATTAAGAATATGTATGCCATACACCTCGCTGGGATTGTAGTTCAATTGGTCAGAGCACCGCCCTGTCAAGGCGGAAGCTGCGGGTTCGAGTCCCGTCAGTCCCGAACTAGGATCCGGTGAATTTATCAATTTATCTCTCTCTTTTCACGGAAAAGGGGGACAGGAAGCAAGATCTAATCCCCAGTGGGGATCCTTATTTCTTTTGTTTTTTATTTCGCATTTATCATCACACAAATATGGATACGGGAATTAAAAATCTTTCCACTACTCCCGATTGATAAAGGAGAGACATATCATATGTACATTAGTACAATTGGTGGTATTACTATATTCAGTATTTTTAGAGATACCATCCTCGTCTTACTTTCTTTTTCGATTGTTCTTGATCAATGAAATGGAGTAGAGTGATCCTATTTTACCGGGAGTACATACAAAAATGGTATTCGTTTATTGTACGATGGACAATGAACTTAACATAATTACCCCGACAGAGTACTTTTCAGGTTAAACCACACCTTTTCTAGTTCTGACTTTGTTTGTGTATCCTCAATGACTAATTGTAAACAATCTATCTCATTCTCATTCAAATTGTAGACATCATTTTTGATGTATGCATTCCAGTACAAATAAATACAAGAAAGAGGATACTAATAAAATAAAAGAAAAGAAAAGACCGAGCAAGGACCCTTTTCAGTAAATTTGTTGGAATATTTGATCTTTTTTATTTAATCCCTTTTTTTCCATCTCACCTCGTTTGGGCCTGTGTGTGACCCATAGAATACCGGTCATATAATACCTCATAATTGTAAGTATAATACACAGGAAGGAGAGTTGTATAAGATAAGGAAGACAGTAGGTTATAGAAAAGAAAAAGTGGAAGAGGATGAAAAATCCAATGGGATTCCTGATCCAATAAAAAATCCCATTTCGTAATTAGTATGGATAAAGGATCTTCCCATGTTATACTATTCAATTCTCGACGATGAATCGATTTGATAGATCAGATATTGTTATTCATAATATTGATCCTATTCAGTATCATCAGGATCAATTCATCCCAATGAATTTACAGGAGTTAAATTTCTCATCTCTATGGGATTACATCCCGAGTTATTGCGAAGAAAAAAATAAATAAATAATGAAATTATGGAAGTCAATATTCTCGCATTTATTGCTACTGCACTGTTCATTCTAGTTCCTACTGCTTTTTTACTTATTATCTACGTAAAAACAGTCAGTCAAAATGATTAATTTGAATCTGAATTATTAGTTCTTATCAATCCTTTTTTCAATGATTGAAGAAATGAAAGAAAGGGATTAAAAGAAAATTCCAAGTCTTAAATGAAATGATCTGGTTGGAATCATAAAGTGTGGTAGAAAGGACTATATATAGTCCTTTCTACCACACTTTAGAGTATTTTATATTATCTAATATTGTATACAATGATATTATCATATAAAGTTGTATTGTATACAGATATAGACTTTATCTAAATGGAGGGTTTATATAGATCAATTTACAATATGTATGTATATGATGTATTAGATGTACATCTAATCTAAATAGTAGACTAGTACATCGAAATAGCAGTCTAATTCTATTTCTTTTTTTCGCTACATCCACTCGATTTCGATCAACCCAAAATAATCGAAGGCCAATTCTTCTAATTCCTAGGTTTCTTATAATTTTATATATAGGTTCCGGGATCCATCAAAAGAATTAATAGAGGAAGAATAGTATAGGAATATACTATAGCAAAAGAAAACAAAACCAAGGAATTTTTTGGATTTCCCATCCCAAGAAGTCATTGATTGAGCCATTAACAGATCATTTACGAAGTTCTATGGTAACTTCTTCAGATTTTGAAAGGAAGTAGATTAGTAAAGGGGACTCGGACCATTTTTCATGCTTAAACATGACATGAGATGAGTCAAAAAAGCATAAAAAAATCTCTAGGAGTCTAAAATGTTAAATGTATGATATGTGGTGGATCACTCAGCGGAAGAAAGATCTAATTTTATTATGTGTAGAACCTCTTTGGACAACCACTAGTCACTTCCAGTAGAAAGTAAGTATCGTCGTAATCTAATAGCAGAACGATTTGTTCTTAGAACAGTGAAAGTAAAGAAAGAGAGAAACAAATAAAGAAAAAACTAGGGATTGGTTTTTTCTCGTTGTAATATCCATAATTCTGGTAAGAAGAGGTTTATCCAAACAGAATATTTAGGAGGAATTCGGTTGGAAAAAATTTCCTATCATGCGTAGATTTGAGTTTTGAAATACAACTAAACTATAGTAATCATTCGTTGTTTGATCGAATGTTTATTATTCATTATTGTCTTTCCAGTATAATTTTGAAAGAGAGACAAGCTTTTTAAAAATAAAGCTTCGAAAAACGATCAATGCAAAACGATCAATTAAACAATTGATACAATTCGATTACTCAATCGATTACTCAATCGATTACTCAATCAATTATTAATATACCTAGAGTCCACTCCTTCCCCATACTACGAGTGAAAGGGAAAATGTAAAGACTACCATTAAAGCAGCCCAAGCGAGACTTACTATATCCATGTGAATTATATCTCCTATTTCTATGAAGGAATTATTCCATTATTGATCAATAATCATAGTAGAATCAATGGCGCAGAGTCAAAATAGGATTCTGACTTAAGGCTATTGATGAACCAATTCAATGAATCCACTCGTAATAGATTCTTTATAGGATTTCTGGTAGAATTGGGAAGTATTAAGTAAAAATATGATACACACACCTTTTCCTTGCAAATTGCAAAGGAATGCTCCTAATGGAACATGTGGGAATAGTAAGACCTATTGTTTGTTTTGTTACCTTTCTTTCATAAGCAAAAAAAAAAAAAAAATATACCATCAAGATAGATAACTATCTATTGGATACCTACATTTCCTATTTGATCTAAGCCTTACTGTCTTTCTTTCTGTGAAAGAATGGGGAGACATCACTACCATTATTACATACATTTTTTTTGTAATCTCCTTACACGACCAAAGAAATCTTTTTTTTATTTTTTTTGACTTTGACTCTGTTATTCTATAAGATAAGAGCCGACCAACCATCCTGATTGAATGTTTGAGTACTCGGAGTCTCTCATAAGTATGGATACAAAGTATCTTCAGTCCTTTCCACAACTCCTAAATTGATTTCCCATCAGTCTATCCAATCTAATTCCAGACAGAGTCAGTAGACCCTACGTTAGTGTAGGTAGTGTAAGATAATTAGGAAGTCTTGATAGTCTTTCGTATAATCTTTTCTTCAATCCTAGGAGCAAAAATGGAATGTCCTTTAGGAACCTTTGGATACCAAGATTTCTGACCTCTTACTTTCGTAGTTCTGGAATTAATAAGTAAGCCTTACCTCATCCCTATTGGTATATCTGTTTGGGCCGCTACCCAGAACCCAAACAGAACCAGATTTTGAGAAAACAACTTACAGTCTTTTATAGAACTATGTATTCTATAAATCAAGTATCGACAAGCTCCGTCCTTTGCCTTTGCTTATGCAGGGCAAGAATTTGTCGAGTTCTATTCTATCAGTAGAATAAGAAATTCTAAGTATTTTGTTGATCAGGCGACACCCAGATTTGAACTGGGGATAAAGGATTTGC